CAAAAAAAAAAGAGAGTGTTCTTATTCAAATTCAAAGCGTCTCGTGATCTTCAACCAATTATACGCTTCAATATAATTCCCTGGAGTAAGCGCTATAGCTTGTTTCCAATACTCAGCAGCTTGATTGGACCAAGCCTCCGCAATTTCAGAATCTCCCTGGCGAATGGCCTGTTCTCCTCGGTCAGAATAGGTGGGTTAATTCCTTCCCTTAGAACCGTACTTGAGAGTTTCCTAACTCATACGGCTCAGCCTCAGCAGTCAATTATTTTGGTATCCCATCTTAATTCTGAATCTCCCCTAGACTAATTAAATAAGATTTCTCGTAAATCAATCTCATTTTTGTTTTGTTTCTCGGGTTACCCAGAAGAGGTTAATTACATACATTTCCATGAGCTTCAAACGTGAATTTGGATTTCATTTCGAATTCAGTTTTCTCTTTTTTCCCACCTTCAGAAAAATGAAGCATAGACATCTCTACTATCATGAGCATTTTCTAAAAGGTAACTATCTCGGTTTCATATCGAAATTTATATAGAATCTTTGAAAAAGACTTTCTTTCCTCCATAAGAAAGAAAGGACTTACTCTCTTTGGGATCTGATACTACACCGCTGCTGAATACCTTAGTGGATCGACTCTATTACATAAGTGGATTCCTAACTTTCATCTCATATCATGACATAAGTAAAGCAGTTCTTATTGTATCGGCCCAAACCCTCGCTAATTGATCTTTACGGCGCTTCCCCCATCAATTAGAGCTTTTATCCATAGAATCTAGTCTTATAGGCATATCTATTTCTTCCTATTTTGGCTTCTATGAAGTCTCTTTCTTTGCTACAGCTAATAAAAATCGTTGCTTTGTACGATAAATATGTAGAAAGCCTATTTTCGTTCTAGTATTTACTGGCGGATTGGATCTTTCTTTCCCTCTTTCTATAGTGGAGATAGTCGCACGTAATGACAGATCACGGCCATATTATTAAAAGCTTGTGGTAAGAATGGGTTTCGTTCGAGTGCCCGGAAATAATATTCCAAAGCTTTCGTATGTTCTCCGTTGCTTGTGTGGATAAGGCCTATGTTATAGAGTATATAACTTCGATCATAGGGATCAATTTCGAGTCGCGTAGCTTCATAATAATTATGTAAAGCTTCTGCATAATTTCCTTCGGATTGAGCTGACATCCGTTACGGTTGTTCATTCTATTCAAAGAATCCCCGTTCCAGAACCGTACGTGAGATTTCAATCTCATACGGCTCCTCCCTTCTGTACATAATGAATGATAACAATCCATGGAATCAAAAAAAAAAAAAAGATATTGCAAGATTCTCATTATGAACTGACAGGGGCTAGTATTTTTACAAGAAATCGCTAGCCAGCCTTCCTGCAAGAGGCCTTTTCTTAACATCCAGCGTATTGGTGGTAGATAAAAAAGGTAACTCCAACAATTTCTTTGTCCTCAACGCCTCCTATTTCCAGGAATGAGTCACTTCAACGGACTTCGATGGTTCTACGGGTATCCAAAGTACGAACGAGATGGATGTTTGTTGTCCCAACCACTCTTGTTTGTTAGTCCCGATCCCGATAAGGAAAAGGGGGTAAGTTATAACTAAAGTTTTCCTGTTGTTGATTCCTAGGTGTAGTGCTTCTTCCTCTATGCCGCCTATTGGTACTAGTGGAGTAGGATTTACTTGTAAGAACCTATAGGTGGAACCTTTCGCTCAATACTCAAATGGAAAATGGAAGCATCTGAGGCTGCATCACTCGGGGATACACGATAGAAGGAATTGTTCTATTTCCAAACTTCACCTTCATGAAGCGTAGGTTTTTTTCAGGATTATTTTAAGATAGTATATAAAAATAGAATAATTTTCGTTCTATCCCGAATCATGTGCCTTTCTCGCGCGTAAGACTGAGAATGGTAAATAAATAAAAAGAATCAAATCGCACCATCTCTGTAATAGGTAAATGCCTCTTTTTCTCCTGAAGTTGTCGGAATTATTCGTAATAAGATATTGGCTACAATTGAAGAGGTCTTATCAATAAAATTTCCATTTATCCGTGATCTAGGCATAGTTCACAATCCACTCCCTAATTCTTCTCATTACCTCTCGTGGGAAAAGAATCCCACAAACAAAGGAATTGGACAGTACGAAATCACACAAAAAAGAAAGACTCGGGGGATAAAAAAAAACATGCATGTTTTTTTTATCCCCCGAGCCACGAATCTTTCTTTCTTTGACTTTGAGAAAAAAGTTGCTATTTCGAAGTGTTCGCATTGATGCGTCAGATCTATATTGCAGAGCGTTTTTGAACTCTCTTTTTCTCTTGGTTACGGTTATTCTTCCTTCCACCGCTCCTCAAGAAAGTATGCCGAAATAAAGTTTTTAAAATTTTGGTGGTTTTGGTGGATCTCCTCTCACTTTTTTAGTTCATAATTTTTCATTACTCGCTCAATTTCGAGGGTTCTCTGTTTTTCCCAGAGGCTGCTATTTTCCTCATGCAGAGTGACAGAATTGTCATTGTCCAGGAACCAAACCTGGCTCTCCAACTCTAACCGCTCACTTTCGAGGGTTCTCTGTTTTTCCCAGAGGTGGCTGTTTTCCTCATGCAGGCGGAGGTTTTCCTCATGCAGAGTGACAGAATTGTCATTGTCCAGGAACCAAACCCGGCTCTCCAACTCTGTGATCGACTTCAGAGAGAGCTGTTGTTGCAGGTTCAAGATTACGCAATATTTTGCCAAAGCTCGGCATCGGTCCTCCGAGTTAGCCAATTCTTTTCTTTTGACAGCTTGGATTCGCGGCGGCTAGACTTTCGCAGTAAGCTCGTGTCTGCATCATGCGTAGTTTGACGCTCTTCCTGTTTCCAGGCAAGTTCTGTCTCCAAATTGTTGATCTGGCTGGTTAAGCTGATCAATTCGGGTTTGGTTCGTGCCAGTTCGGAGTTGATCTCTTCCTTTAGAATCTGGTCCCGAGTGCAAGGACTTCTTTGGAAAAAGGAAACTTCCCGCAATTTTCGAAGGAAGTTAGCTTCCATTTTCCAGGTCTGGGTTGCGATCCGACGGTCCATCCGGGGATTGATGGGCCGAACTATCCCAAACCTTTTGCGGACTTTCCGGGAATCCTGTTCCCGGAAGTACCTGCATTCGGAAGGCATAGTCAGAGTCCTTGTTAAGGGATGCTTAGGTTGCGGGTCAACCCAAGAGCAGAACGTTAAAATAAAAAAAAAGAGGAAACTACGAGAGAGTACCAAGAACCCAGTCAACTGTGGGATCAGTCCCAAGAATTTCATTACTTGTCGGACCATCCTAGAAATCATCCGCAAAAGCGCATGAATCAGGTTGATCCGTTGGATCAGTACTCCCACAATGAGAATCGGAATATTCATTTCGGTTATCAATAATCAATAGGTTCTAGTTAGAGATGGTTAATATCTATTTTCGAATTCGCGATTCACCGGGTTTCTAGGCCATAATCAGAACATCAGATTTTGTAGGAAAGATGGCCGAGCGGTCCAAGGCGTAGCATTGGAACTGCTATGTAGGCTTTCGTTTACCGAGGGTTCGAATCCCTCTCTTTCCGTCCCTTCACAGAATTCACGAACCTTATTGACCACAATGTATCAAATCAAATAACAACGAATACTTCCAGCAAGTGGATCTTTATTTGATATAGATTCTCGATTACTCATTTTTGCAGTTTTGTAGTACGGAAAAATACTGGAAAGAGCGGACAAGGAATGAAAATATCCCCGCCGATCCGTTTATGATACATAACTGGGAAACCCCCCTATCTTAGGTCGATTTATTTTGTCGAAAAGGGGGCCAAAATTCAAATTTCCGAAGCTTTGTTCTTTTAGTTAGGTTCAAGTTTGACGGGAATAATATTCTACAACTCGCAACTCTTCGATTTTCAAACCAACCCGACGACGAGTTATTATTTGCTTGACTAATCCTTTATATTGGGATGAGTGAAGAGTCAAATGTTCTGGCAATTTCTTCTGGGAGGATGAAGCAAGAGAATTTTGAATGAGAGCTCTGGTTTTTTGTTCATCCTTCGTTGTAATAATATCTCGGGGTTTGCAGCGATAACTTGGGATATCTACTAGACAACCATTAACTAAAATATGTCTATGATTAACTAATTGCCGGGCCCCAGGAATGGTCGAAGCCATACCCAATCGAAAAATTATGTTATCCAAACGCATTTCAAGTAATTGTAGTAAAACCTGACCTGTTGATCCTTTGGTTTTTCCAGCGATACGAACGTATTTAAGCAATTGTCGCTCTGTCAGACCATAATGAAAACGCAATTTTTGTTTTTCCTCTAGACGACTCCGATATTGAGATTTTTTCTTTCTCTTTTGACGATCGGAGGGGGGGTTAGGCACTTTCCTAGTTAGTCCCGGTAAAGCGCCCAGACGGTTTATTTTTTTGAGACGAGGCCCTCGGTAACGAGACATAAAGACTCCTTTTTTTATTGAAAATTCAATTGAAAGAATAAACCTAAATTAAGACTGAACTAAATGATAAACGAAGCAAAATCTACTGAAGTACTGTACTACAAAGAAGAAGACTACAAAGAAGAATGAGATGAATTGTATCAATATTCAGACTCTTTGGTATATATAGCAAGTTAAGAATACTTTTCTTGATTTGTTCCTAACTGCTCGAAGCTTTTTTTTTATTCATAGTTGGAAGTTCTTACGATATACTAGATCAGTTACTTTTTGTTTTGAAAGACGGTAAAGAAGTCTTTTCAATATTCGATTCCTTGGTGTCAAGGAGACATTCCTGTTTCAAAGGAGAAAATCGAACAAATAAAAAAGCCGGCTATCGGAATCGAACCGATGACCATCGCATTACAAATGCGGTGCTCTAACCTCTGAGCTAAGCGGGCTCACATAACAGAAATTTTGCATAGGAATTCCGCAAACTGCCAGGATCTTAGCTATTCAGAAATCCTCTAGCATATAGAAAGAAGAAAGAATAGAAATCGAATTCAGAATGACTATTCTCTAACAAGAAATCTCAAATAGAATTTGATATCCTTTTTCAATTGAAATCAAATCGAAAATCAATCGAATTTCTCTTTTGATTTTCGATTTCTCGTTGATTCTAGTTCTCAGTTTTCGTTTTTAGTTATTTTAGTTATAGGATTCTCTTTTCTATTTACTATTTATATGAATATGATTATAAAGAATCAAGATAATTAAGGATACAATACAGAACAGAAAAAAAAAAAATGAGACATTCCTCTGGTTTCATTCAGAGCGATAAGACACCAAAGAATCGACCGTTCAAGTATGCAAAACAACGCGTTAAAAATGAGAAGAAGAGAGGCCTATATTCTGTGGTATAGCTACATCCATGTTGAATTGCGGATTCCTCAATGCTAGAATCATTTCTGATTGGACCAAATACCCGTTCTCCGATAGATTAAGGATAGATAAGATACATAAGAAATCAAATAGGAGTAAACGGATAAACTTTTTAGATATAGAATCCTATCTAATGAATTCAAAGGTTACGGTATAAGCAAAAATGAAATAAAAATGAGAAAGAAAAGAAAAAGGGGGAAGGAGATCCTAGTTTCAAAACAAGGGGATATGGCGAAATTGGTAGACGCTACGGACTTGATTGGATTGAGCCTTAGTATGGAAACCTACTAAGTGATAACTTTCAAATTCAGAGAAACCCTGGAATCAAAAATGGGCAATCCTGAGCCAAATCCTGTTTTCAGAAAGCAAGGGGGGTTCCGAAAACAAGAATCCAAAAAGGATAGGTGCAGAGACTCAACGGAAGCTGTTCTAACGAATGGGGTAGACTGCGTTGCTAGAGGAATCTTTCCAAGGAAGGGATGAAGGATGAACCTAGATACATACGTATACTGAAATATCAAACGATTCATATTAATTCCTCCCCGAATCCTTCTTTTTTTATTTTTATATGAAAAATAGAAGCATTATTGTGAATCGATCCCCACAAATTCAGTGATAAAATCATTCACTCCATAGTCTGATAGATCTTTTAACGAACTGATTAATCGGACGAGAATAAAGATAGAGTCCCATTCTACATGTCAATAGCAATACCGACAACAATGCAATTTATAGTAAGAGGAAAATCCGTCGACTTTAGAAATCGTGAGGGTTCAAGTCCCTCTATCCCCAATCACACTAAAAAAAAAGGCCCATCCCCCTAACTCTATCCTCTTTTTCATCAGCGGTTCCATTCCACGATAGGTTTCTGATTCACTCTACGCTTTGCCAACTGGATCGGAGCAGAAATGCTCCTCTGTTATCACAAGTCCTTGAGATGTACGATATACGTACAAAAGAACATCTCTGAGTAAGGAACCCCCGTTTGAATCATTCACAGTACATATCATGATTCTTAATTCAATGAAACTTACAAAGTATTCTTGTTGAAGATCTCAGAAATTTCCTGGGTAAGACTTTGTAATACTTTTTGATTCTCTTTCATTTGAATTGACAGAGACCTAATCCATCTAGTAGGATGGGTATGATATGTCGGGAAGGGTCGGGATAGCTCAGCTGGTAGAGCAGAGGACTGAAAATCCTCGTGTCACCAGTTCAAATCTGGTTCCTGGCATGTAGTTATTAATAGATACTCATAAAACTTCGATATGGATCATCAGACATATTGGTTAATATAATAGTCTAGACCACGACCCTTACTTCTCCATCTAGGTGTCTAGAGATATCCCTCCCTATCTTTTTTTTGTCGATAGGGAAAGAAAAGAATTCGATGCTGTTTCGGCTTCTTTTTTCTTTGTTTCTATGGTGCCTCTTCTCATTCAAACAAAAAATAGGAATCCTTCATACAGATCCAAAAAGTCAAGTTAGTTGTTTGAAAACTCAACAGGCCGATCTTAAGGAGTGGATAGGTGAGAATAGGCAAGATTCATTTCAGATATAGTCCAAATAGAATCTCAGCCACCCCTTATCCTTTCTTTCGTTTTTTCTTTCCCATTCCCTTTCGCGACTTGCTCCTACGTGACTTTTGAGAACCATATAAGTGCTGTGCGCGGTACAAAGTTCGTGGTGCAGAACTCCTTTTTTGTTCATTTTAGTAGCCCGGCTCCCCCGAAAGAAAGATCTTCCAAATTGGAAAATTGTAATGAAGCCCTATTTTGGATTGAGCCCATCTATAATCCGCATGAGAATCCAATGAATCTCTTTGATCTAGAACAGACTAGAAAAAGATTCCTTGAATGTCGGGAGGCCTAGAAGTGAAGATTTATATTCAAAGAGCGTCTTGTATTTCATAGAAATTAGGCGCAATATAATCCTTCCGTAAGGGCCATCCTATCCAGCTTTCAGGCATCAAAATACGTTTCAGGTGTGGATGATTCTCATAAGAGATTCCCAACATATCATAGGATTCCCGTTCTTGAAAATCTGAACTTTTCCAAATCCAGAAAACCGACGGAATTCTAGGATGTCTCCTTGGGACAAATACTTTTATGCATACCTCTTCTGG